GTTGATTTGCTTGCCCATTTCCCGAGTGGAGAATATGAATATGCACCTCCATCAGAGCAGAACTCTCAGCTGCAGTATTGGAGGAAGCCAACAAATTTCAGAAAACTTGCCTCCAATGTCAATTCTACCCATGTCCAGCAGAATGTGCCTTAGAGCATTATATTATGAAGACTGGAGAAAGCCCTATATTGTATTGTATTTCTTTTCTGGATCACAAAATCCTCCCCTCTGAAACAAAAGATGTAGTTGGAATAAAGAAAAGGGCATTTCGCTTCTTTGCTAAGCAAGGAGAACTTTACAGGAAGGGCTATAATGGCCATCCTCTCCATCCCTCGAGAGGATGTGCAGCAGGTTCTCGAGGAAGCCCGCGCCCCAGGACATATTGGCGGCGCAAAGATATATGATCACCTGATGACCCTGGGGTACTATTGGCCAACTATGGAGATAGATTCAGCAACATTTGTTAAGAGGTGCAAGGTTTGTCAACTACATGGCAACCTCATACATGCTCCAGCCGTGGAACTCCCTACCCATTTCAAACTTGTGCCCTCGATTTCATCGGGAAAATCACCACTCCCTCGAGGGGAAAATGTTTCATTTTAGTAGCAACAGAGTTGTTCACCAAATGGGCAGAAGCAGTTTCACTACGCCGAGACAACTCTCCTTCAAGTTGAGCCAATGCACTTGTAGCTTTCTCGAGCGCTGCTGAAGTCTGGGCGTACTCCTCGAGATGATGGGTATCAAATCTTGCCTTGGCCACAGCACCCAGCCTGGCATGAACCCACCTCAGATCAAAGCCAAAGCACCCCTCCATATCTCGAACGTCCTTCTGAATGTCTTCAAAGACATCAGCTGGTACCTCCGCCATTACATAAGCAAAAAGTTTGAAGATTATTGGGAAAAGCATGTCTACCGCGTATCCTCGAAGTTCTCTTCTCTGGGGTTGGAAAAAGTTTAAGGGTAAGCTGTCCAGATGGATTCCATAAGGATGGACGTGGTGCGTTGAACACTAAGGCCTCTCCACTCGACGTAATCAGGATTTCTACTCAAACCCAACTAAGCCCTGAGGACACCTTCTGCTCGGAGGGCACAATCCAGCATTTCTTACAAAGTCTTACAACGGATGTGAGCTTAACAACCCAGCGGGGCATTCTCTCCCTCTTTTCCTTTATTGATCGGGTGGGGCTACTTGAAAAAAAGGAAAAGACTCTGACCCTCGTGCCATGCCCAAGCCCTTACCTTCGCCCTATACCGAAAGATATTAGTTCATTGATCAACTACCACTTGATCCCCTAGGTAAAGGAATTTATCTAAGGTGCCAAAGAGTCCCCTCCTAATAAGTAGGGCTTTGCTGGTCTTGCAAGCATTCGTCTACGTTTGCTCGCAAAACTGCTAAGGTTAAGATAGCCAATCCCGTTTTGTTTCGGCAGAAACGAATCAATTTCGAACAGTGTATTATAGTCGACGGGCCTCTAGCGACGATCGGACCCAGATAATCAATGTATTCATCGTGCCCCCCCTGGGTTCGGTGAAAGAATTTAGATTTCCCGATGAGGTAGCCTGCTGGGACTTTGCTAGAAAAGGGATTAGCGGCTTAATGCATGGATTTGAGCTGTGAAAGGCCTTGCTAAGTGCCTTGCTCATGCCTTCCCGCCTTACTATGTCAAAGAGCCAAAAATGCACTCAATGAAGGCCACGATCGATAGTAGGGCTTTCTCTCTCAATTAACAAGCCCAGGGATCACAGACGAGATCTAACCTAGTGGTTTCGCTTTAATTCATTAACTATACGAAGATCTTATTTCTTACCTACTAGATCGATTGAAAGAAGCCTTCGGGTTACAGTCAACTCATAAAATACTCTCCTAAGGAGATATTCTTTCTATCCATAAACAGAAAGGGGGAGAGATTCCTGCTTGCCTACTTCGCGGATCGAAGGGAGAAGACCTATTAAAAAAAAAAAAAATAGCCTGACCTTGGTAATTCCTGATAACACCACCCCCTGTTATGAATCCATTTATAGCGGAACCGTCCACATTGAGTTTGAAAGAGCCAATATCAGGTGGATGCTAACCCTACGTCCCCTCTTAGGTTTAGGGGAAATAATAGGAACCTGAAGAGCATGAAGGCAAGCTTGATCATGTAAACCCAGCCGGGTGGAAAAGAACCACAGTGTCAAGCAGCCACTTCCAAATTTTCTGTCTCGTTTTAACTATATTGAGCTTTACATTGTCATGAATAATGGAATTGCGGTCTTTCCAAACTTCCCATAGGATAAATAAAGCAACAGAATTGCGTAAAAAAGAATACTGGGAGCAAATAGTATCAGTCCACCAAGACTCAAGACGCTGCTCGAGAGACTGAGCTTGGGATATTGAGATGTTAAGATGAGACGCGAAGAAGGACCAAAGGGATGCAGCCAGCTCTCCTTGAACAAAGAGATTCGAGATGGATTTACTATGAGGGCTGGAACAGCAAAGACAACAAGAGGGAAACCGAAAACCCAGAGACTTAATACGCTCATCAGTGGATATTGCCTTATGCATAAGTCGCCAAACAAAACCTGCAATTTTTGGGTGTACCCATTTATTCCAAACATATTTCCACCAGTAGACAGAAGGATGAGAAGCCCGCGTCGATTCCCATGCACTAGAAACAGAGAAGGCATCCATCAGGATGAAGTAGCCAGTGAAGTTTGCCCTCATAAACCTCAGAAAGACAGCCCCGCATAGATTGAATTTCTTGAATGGAGATAGGATCCAAAATACTCAGAATTTCATCCATCAAATTGGGGTCATTGAAGGCCTCTTTGACAGAGATATGAGGCCGAGGAGGGTTGTCTACCTGCAGAGGAGAATTCAACCACATATCATGCCAAAAAAAATGTTACCTTTACCGATAGACCACAAGGCGTGGGATAAAACAAAGTCCAGCTGGGCATGGATGGCTCTCCAACAATGAGAAGCACTCCTAGGAATTGAAGAGAGAACAGCCCTGTGAGGGGCACCATATTTGCTTCGCATGAACATAGCCCAAAGAAAAGAGAGTCCCCTTTATAGTATAGAATTCCACGCCTATGTGCAAGGCTTGCATCACTTGATGTAACGAACGAATTCTAACACCCCCTTCCTCCTTAGGACAACAAATGGTCTCCCATGACACCCAATGATGTCTCTCTTCTCCATTAGAGCTCCAAAAGAAATTCTAAAAAAGACCCTGCCCAAATATGCGACTCTATAGGGATAAAAAAAAATGAAATTCATAATGGTATTCTAAATAGTATCTTACTTTTGACCTCTTCCCTCTTCCTGGGCAGCAGGATAGAGTGGGCTTTATGGTTGATGTCAGCTACTCTCTTCCTGCTTTACCTTCTAGAGAGCCCAGTACATAGTCTGATGGCATGGGCACTCGAAGGAAAGGTATAAAGATTTTCCATTGTCCTAGGGATTCGTATTTCCCATTGTCCTTATGGATGAGGGAATCGAGTTGCGAAAGATGAGGGAATCTACTTGAGTCCCCCTAAAGCAGGGTCTTCTTCCTATTTTCCCTCTTCCTCCAGCTATCAACAGGATAGAGTGGAGCCTCACATAACCCCCTTTAGCACAGAGAAATGTACACCTAATGCCCGGACTGAATCTAAGTTATTCTATACATTGATTATAAAGTGACTTACGAGTCGGAATGGTCGGGCATAATGAGTGTAGCTCAGTGCTCCCTCTCCTTAACAGTCGAGCTATTTCTTTCCTTTCAAGAAGCACGAGTGGAACGGTCAAACCGTTAAGTCAACAGGTTGAGAAAGAGATTGATCGTCACATACGACATTGCCCCAGAATGAGATTAGTCGTCATATACGAGATTAGACTTAGTCCGTTGTTGTTTGATCTTTTACTCGGACAAGTGCTACAACCGTCGAGCTGAGGAGCGAGACTAAGGTCGACCGTTAGGGAGACTAAAGCCGACCTGAGGGAGGCTAAAACGAATGCTTTCAGTATGCATAGCCTCTCCCTTTGTTTTGTAGGGGCTAGGGCCTTGCCTAAGAGCTAGTTAGTCTTCCTGCCTTGATAAAAGAAGGACAACAGCTAGCTGACTTCTTAGCCTATTCATTAGAGTAAGTTAGTCCACTGCATCTCCTGTTGGGACTGAAAGCGGGTTGCCTGCCTCGCCTTCCTCAACTTATTGATTAGGGGGCATTGCGCGTGTTTTAAGCCCCGTGAAAGCGGGTCCTTCACTTTTGACTCAAGATAAATTGCCTTCTAGACTATGGCCTTATAGAGGAATGATTGACTTAACTAATGAGCTTGTTAGGGCGTTTAAGACTTTGGAAGGAATGGAATAGAGGGTCTACCGCTTAAGGGCCTTTTCTTATCCATCATTGCTAGACTAAATAAGGGCCTACTTCTTTTGTTATCATTGCTAAAATCATGCCTTTTATCGCAATCTCTTATAGGCCCAAGTACCTACATACGTGTACTCAAGAAAGCAAGACTGAAAAGATCTCATTTCACGCTTAGCCTAGCCGTCTCACTCGTACTAGCTCCTAGTCCTCTTAGCCAGGAAAAGACCCAACAGGCATACAAACTCACTCTCCCTTCTCAGAAGGGGCAGCAGAGGAAGGCAAGATTTATTAGGAGGTGGGGCAACTAGCTAGCCTTAGTAGTAAGGACGGAAGTCATACAACCTAGCTCCGGAGTTCATACATTTTGAATGCTTTCGGACGGCTAACTATCAATTTCTTTAAGGTGCTAGCTGCTTAGCCTATCCCTTTGCCGTAAAGCTAAGACAGAACTCAGCTAGGACCGAAGAGAGGATTGCCAACCGGATGAAAACCGAAGAGAGCATTGCCAGTTTCATTCCAGTCTTTTCTCAATTGAGAAGTCAACCAACAGGTCAATCCTTCCCTTATATCATATCCATTTTACACAGTCTTTGTTGAAATAGTGTAAATAGTGCGAGACTTTCAACTAATGAAATCTAAACCAGCTAGTTCAGTCAGATACCGGCTAAGCAACCTCTAAAGCAGCTATCGGAGCAGTAGCAGCTTGAAATTCGCATACCAAAGACGATGGAATTCCCCACTTTCTAATGCAATACGGCAAAGCTTAGGGAGTCAGCTAGTCCAACATCAGTCATTCTAATGGAATATCTGGAATATCGAACTAGGAATTGAAAGACTTTCTTTCTTTATATACGAGTCAATTACATACCGGAAATCTCGAACAGTAAATGCTATACCGGAAATGCGATATCTAAAGTCAATCTCAGTGAATTCCGTACCAAGCAGTCCAACCAAAACCTAACAGTATATCAGATCTATCCTATACAGGTAGTCCAACACAAGCAATCGATACTACGCCTTCGACCTTTGAGAAGTTACTTTGTGAAATAGGATTTCTCCCTTGTACAATTTCTTCATTTTAGATAGCTAGAGCTAAGCCTGTCCTAAGAATGAGTCGGGTAGGACCTTTCAGTCAAGTGCCTTGCCTTCCTTGCCTATTCATTTAGTCCAACAATTGAAATACCTATTCGCATTCCTTCCCAGTCCACTTCGAAAGTTACTTTGTTCAGTCGATAGATGCAATGCTGCGATGGAGAAATCTCATATGCTCTCCAACTTGAAAGACCTTCTCTTCCCCCTCTTGGAAACAGGCTAGCGATGAGGAGAAAAGTCGCCCAATGTATGGTCCTAATTTCAACACGCCACCTACACGACTCACTACATAGGTTTAAGGAAAGCAGTATACTCATGACCAGGCACAGCAGAATAAAGGCCTAACTCTCAAAGTAGTGATGTTCCCCCAAGGGTTCGGTATCATAATAGAGTAGTATGCCGGAACTCTTTCTCTTAAGGTGCGGAGCGAACTGTCGGACTAGGAGCAGCGATTTCTTTTGTTGAAGAAGAAGTTCTTCCTCTAAATAGATGGCGAGAATCTGTTCTTGGTGGTAGGGCATGGTTAAGCTTTTAGTAGGCATAGAGTAGAAGAAACTGATCGATCGAGATAACATTTCCACCAGATGCCAGAAAGAGGAAGACAGAAGCAAGAGTCCCCCCAGGGGCGAAATGTGAGTTCATCGCCGGATTCGGAGTAGTTCAAATCAAAGAGTTCCAGATATGCGGATTAAGCGAGAGCGAGTTTGTTTGAGTCTTTCTTGGTTCTTGAAGCGTGAAATGCGTGTGTGAGCATTGTTTTGCCGTCTTTCTCTTATAACGTTCTCAGAGGATACGGCGAAACCACTTTGTGTTTAGTGGTTTTTAGGGAAGGATCAGGTCTTTTCGAGAGCTTATTGACCCGCAAAAATCAGCTTTGTGACCGATTTCTTTGAGTCAGCTTCTTTTCCGTGCGTGATAGAGCGTGAGGTTCGAGAGCGTATTGTACGAACAAATGCTTTATTCGATCACTTTTCGCTAGCGTTAGTGAGTGATGAGATAGCGTATGATCCGTGCGCTAAGCGAGCAGCAAGCATTTTCTACTTCAACAACTTCTACTTATAGCTGTTTTGTGTTTCAAAATTTAGTTTTCTCTTTTCTTTTTCTTTTAGATGATGACAAACGAACTGAAAACTGCGAATGCTTCTAATTAATTGAATCTTATTTTATAATCCAATTTTCTTTTTTATATATAAAGCAGAGTGATGTCTTTATGACAATTCGTCAAGTCCGATCGAGAAACCTGCGCCCAAAGTGCTTACGTAGCCGGTCACCGTTTGGCTAAGATCCTTGATGACTGATTCATAAACCACTCTAGCTTTATTTCAGTCTTGTGTTAAGTGTTCGCATAGCGACTCAGGTCCTAACAACTTGATGTCAGACTGTTCAACATGAGGGACATCTAACTCCTCTAACACAGATAACATAAAGACTAGGATTAGATGCTTAACATAACGACTCGTATGCTTTCACGAAAGAAGAAGGAGCTCGCAGACATTTCACAAAGGATTGTGTTGGTGTTCCGCGCTATCTCAACTCCTAGTTCTAGTAGTACAAGCTCGAATCTGATCTATAAGAATAGATCTTAGGCGGAAATAGAGCTCTTTGAAATTGAAAGCGGTATTCCCCCTTATATATAGCCCTAAAATAACCAACCTATAATCCCGCCTCGCCTGGGTTAGATTTTTTTATGGTGGAACGAAGTTAATAAGTCGTTTTCTAAGTGAGGAGACAGGAGCTCTAGCTTAGAGAACGGTCCCTAGGCCTGTTGACACAATCCCATTTCTTTCTCCCTTTCTTTCCGTTGGTCAACAACCAACAAAAGTTCTCGTTTAGTTCTTCACTACTCGTACAGGAAGGCCTCTCTTTCTGTATGGGGGGAATCCTTTAAAATCAAAGAAATCAAGATGCCTCAACTGGATAAATTCACTTATTTCACACAATTCTTCTGGTCATGCCTTTTCCTCTTTACTTTCTATATTGCCATATGCAATGATGGAGATGGACTACTTGGGATCAGCAGAATTCTAAAACTACGTAACCAACTGCTTTCACACCGTACGAACAACATCCGGAGCAAGGACCCCAACAGTTTGGAAGATATCTTGAGAAAAGGTTTTAGCACCGGTCTATCCTATATGTACTCCAGTTTATTCGAAGTCTCCCAATGGTGTAAGGCCGTCGACTTATTGGGAAAAAGGAGGAAGATCACTTTGATCTCTTGTTTCGGAGAAATCAGTGGCTCACGAGGAATGGAAAGGAACATATTATATTTGATCTCGAAGTCCTCATATAGCACTTCTTCCAATCCTGGATGGGGGATCACTTGTAGGAATGACATAATGCTAATCCATGTTCCACACGGCCAAGGAAGCATCGGTTTTTAATCTCATTATGACTTGGTCGTTCAGAAGAGATTCTTTCTCGATCAGAATAGTGGATTCTTCCTCTCCCGAGTTGAGTTAAGATTCGACTAAGATGGTAAAGGATGTTAATGTCACCATCGAAATGGAAACCACTGAAACGTCTGGATATGCCCTCGTTTCGTCTATCTAGCTGACAGCTGTAATTGGATTGATCCCTTTTCATCTTGGAATCCCACCGGAGTGAGTAGACACGGATGCACTACTCTTCCGTCCTCTTCTTCCTATGGATGCTCTTCTAGCCCTTCTTTCACTTAGATGGATCCGCTTAGCACTTGCTTGCCAGGAGCTTCACCTTCGAAGAGAGATGGCTTTGGGAGGCAAGATGGATTATTGAGAAAGGGGCGAGATGGAGAATAGGGAATGGGAGGAGAGGGCTAAGACAAGGATCAGGATGTGAAGTGAAGGTCAACAAGTCTTTCTAATTGAGAGTTCAAAAGGCAGAAATCTTAGAACCTTCACCTTGGACGGCAGTTCACTAGCTTAGTGTCAGCCCCAGGCCAGGGATCACAGTCGAGATCAAGCAGGAGCGATTCACCTGATCGACATTAAGAGTTCGCTCTCCAAACAGCTCCACTCCGCTATTACCTTACTATACCATACTATGCTATGATAAGAAGAAGGATGCAATCGCTTTCTTCTTTATACTGATTTCTATTAGGGGCTCGTGTTCTAAGGATCCGGGTTCTACTAGGGATCCGTGCTCTAAGTACCTGTACTAAGTTAGGGCTCCGTCTAGATTAGGTTCAGAAGAGTTGGAGGAGTTGAAAGATCTGCCGAATAGACATTCTCCCTCTTCTTAATTAGCTAAATTCCTGGGATCGCTTTTGGTTGGCCTTTGTGATGGGTTAGGTCAGGCGGGCTAGAACCTAAGATAGAAGGGAAGCGTGAGGTCCCTTTCCTGATGTGGTTGGGGGAGCTATGGAACCACTTGTTGGCATTGGCTTCTTGGATCAGTCCCTCATCTTTCTGAAGTGAAGTCGGCAACGAGGTTGATCCGTTTGCTCTTCATTAGCGAGAGAGATAGAGATGGGATACGGAGGCAGCCTCACAAAGAGAACTGGGTCTTGGGAATGAGGGCTTGCCCACCTTATTATTAACATTCTTTGGTCGAGTTGAGGACAAGTCCAATAAGCAAGAAGGCTCACAAGCAAGCTCCCAACGCAGAAGGGAAAGGCCCACATCGATTGAATGGGTTGCATTCTCAGCTCCTAAAGATCTCAAGCAATGGATACGATTTCATCCAGCTAATGAGAAGGCAAAGGAGGCTTTCTCAATCTGTCTTTGCTTTAGCCTCATTCCTAGCTCTTATAGGCATCGCTCGCTAAGACAAAGTCATAGATTACGATCTATTTAAAGAACTAGGCGATCACCTTCTTCTTTCTTCTTTTTAGTAAGAGATTCGTGAGTTTCAGGCTTCCTAGAATAAGATACTATACTCAATGTCAGATTAACTCGTTCTCCGTCCTAATGCAATACTTTGGCATGACACCTGAAAGGGATAGCTTACGATAGTTCCAGAAAGGGATAGAACCTGGACTGGAATAAGAGAAAGGCGGATCAAAGTGCAATTCATGAGAATGTTAATGCTTTTTGGGCAGGATGAGGTTCTCGAGATTCTCAATCGCTCTTTTTTTAGTGGGGAGGAATAGTACGGGAAGGGAGCGAGACCAAGCCGAGCCACTAGTAGAGTAAGCCCTTCCCACGTGTCAAAATGAATTGCAGCCTCAACCAGAGAGATCAACCTGCGCCTTTGATGTTAGGCCCCGGCGGAAAGTTTTCCGAAACCGAACTGAATGGAATTGTTACTTTCCAAAAATGCTTTATGAAAAGAAAGAAGGTCCATTTTCCCACGTAGTTCGTCGGTCAAACCAACGATTATCTTCTCAAAGTAATAGGGAGATCCTTTTCTAGTTAGACTTCTTGCAATGAAAGAACCATCCCTTCCTATTTGTTTGTCCTGTCAGATAGAAAGAGAGACCCCAAAGAGCCTTCTTTACCACTTTAGGGGGCGGGGGTGAAGGGGGGGTTTACATGCAACCGAGGCAAAGTTGTTTATGATTGAATCTCAGAGGCACTCTTATCATTTGGTAGATCCAAGTCCATGGCCTATTTCGGGTTCACTCGGAGCTTTGGCAACCACCGTAGGAGGT